GCTAGCGTAGCTTAATACAAAGCATAACACTGAAGATGTTAAGATGGGTCCTAAGAAACTCCGCATGCATAAAGGCATGGTCCTGACCTTATTATCAGCTCTCACCCGACTTACACATGCAAGTCTCCGCACCCCTGTGAGAATGCCCTTAATCCCCCCCCCACATAGGGGAAAAGGAGCGGGTATCAGGCACGCACCCGCAGCCCAAGACGCCTTGCTAAGCCACACCCCCAAGGGAACTCAGCAGTGATAAACATTGAGCTATGAGCGTAAGCTCGACTCAGCCAGAGTTAAGAGGGCCGGTAAAACTCGTGCCAGCCACCGCGGTTATACGAGAGGCCCCAACTGATAGTCCACGGCGTAAAGCGTGATTAAAGGATGCCTACTACACTAGAGCCAAAAGCCTCCTAAGCTGTCATACGCACCTGAAGGCCCGAAGCCCAACCACGAAGGTAGCTCTACCTAACAAGGACCCCTTGAACCCACGACAACTGAGACACAAACTGGGATTAGATACCCCACTATGCTCAGTCATAAACTTTGGTAATAAATTACACATATTGCCCGCCAGGGTACTACGAGCGCTAGCTTAAAACCCAAAGGACTTGGCGGTGCCCCAGACCCACCTAGAGGAGCCTGTTCTAGAACCGATAATCCCCGTTAAACCTCACCACTTCTTGTCATTACCGCCTATATACCGCCGTCGTCAGCTTACCCTGTGAAAGACTAATAGTAAGCAAAAATGGCACACCCAAAAACGTCAGGTCGAGGTGTAGCGAATGAAGTGGAAAGAAATGGGCTACATTTTCTGACACAGAAAATACACGAATAACACTGTGAAACCAGTGATTGAAGGTGGATTTAGCAGTAAAAAGAAAATAGAAAATTCTTTTGAAGCCGGCTATGGGGCGCGCACACACCGCCCGTCACTCTCCTCAAAGGAACACCCCAAGTATATAAATCTATAACCCAAACAAGAGGAGGCAAGTCGTAACATGGTAAGTGTACCGGAAGGTGCACTTGGAACAACCAAAATGTAGCTCAATAGAAAAGCACCTCCCTTACACCGAGGGGACATCTGTGCAAATCAGATCATTTTGAGCTAAATAGCTAGCCTCACCACACACATCACAAATGAATATTTATATATAACCCCCCATAACATCAAAAAAAACAAACAAACCATTTAATACCCCCAGTATAGGCGATAGAAAAGGACAAAGCAGCGCAATAGAGAAAGTACCGCAAGGGAAAGCTGAAAGAGATAGTGAAACAACTTGTTAAAGCAATAAAAAGCAAAGATTAAAACTTGTACCTTTTGCATCATGATTTAGCCAGTTCTTATCAGGCAAAGAGAACTTTAGTCTGACCCCCCGAAACTAGACGAGCTACTCCGAGACAGCCTAATAGGGCAAACCCGTCTCTGTGGCAAAAGAGTGGGAAGATCTCCAAGTAGAGGCGACAAACCTAACGAGCCTAGTAATAGCTGGTTGCTCAGGAAATGAATATTAGTTCAGCCTCAAGGCTTCTACTGTCACCCAGGTCATCACCAACAAAGACATCAAGAAAACCTTAAGAGTTATTCAAGAGAGGTACAGCTCCCTTGAAAAAGAACACAACCTTAACAGGCGGATAAAGATCACATTAAATCAAAGGACCTTTGTTTCAGTGGGCCTAAAAGCAGCCACCTGCACAGAAAGCGTTAAAGCTCAGACAAAACCCCACCCTATTATCCCGATAAAACAATCACAATCCCCTAAACCTACAGAGCCACTCTATATAACTATAGAAGCAATAATGCTAAAATTAGTAACAAGAAGGCACGACCTTCTCCAAGCACACGTGTAAGTCAGATCGGACCCACCACTGACAAATAACGGACCCAACCAAAGAGGGAAATACAGAATAATAATAGAAATCAAGAAAACCCTGTAAAACACAACCGTTAACCCAACACAGGAGTGCACCACCAAGGAAAGACTAAAAGAAAAAGAAGGAACTCGGCAAACACGAGCCTCGCCTGTTTACCAAAAACATCGCCTCTTGCAAACCAATGTATTAGAGGTCCCGCCTGCCCTGTGACCAAAAGTTTAACGGCCGCGGTATTTTGACCGTGCGAAGGTAGCGTAATCACTTGTCTTTTAAATGAAGACCTGTATGAATGGCATAACGAGGGCTCAACTGTCTCCTTTTTCCAGTCAGTGAAATTGACCTGCTCGTGCAGAGGCGAGCATAATCCCATAAGACGAGAAGACCCTATGGAGCTTAAAACACAAGATCAACTATGCTATCAAGCCAACCACCCACGGAAATAACAGCTAAAAGCATAATAGTACCCTGATCCTAATGTTTTCGGTTGGGGCGACCACGGAGGACAAAAAAGCCTCCATGTCGACGGGGGCACTGCCCCTAAAACCTAGGGCGACAGCCCAAAGCAACAGAACATCTGACGAATAATGACCCAGGCTAGAACCTGATCAACGAACCAAGTTACCCTAGGGATAACAGCGCAATCCTTTCTAAGAGTCCATATCGACGAAAGGGTTTACGACCTCGATGTTGGATCAGGACATCCTAATGGTGCAGCCGCTATTAAGGGTTCGTTTGTTCAACGATTAAAGTCCTACGTGATCTGAGTTCAGACCGGAGTAATCCAGGTCAGTTTCTATCTATGCAGTGACCCTTCCTAGTACGAAAGGACCGGAAGGCTGAGGCCAATGCTACAAGTATGCCTCACCCCAACCTAATGAAAACAACTAAAATAGGTAAAGGGGCACAAACCTCCCCCCTAGAATAGGGCAAGCTAAGATGGCAGAGCTTGGTAATTGCAAAAGGCCTAAGCCCTTTCAACAGAGGTTCAAATCCTCTTCTTAGCTATGACCTCTCACCTACTAACCTACCTAATTAATCCACTAGCATACATCGTTCCAATCCTGCTAGCAGTAGCATTTTTAACCCTCATCGAGCGAAAAGTACTAGGCTATATACAGCTACGAAAAGGCCCAAACATCGTTGGACCTTACGGTCTTCTACAACCCATCGCTGACGGTATCAAACTATTCATTAAAGAACCCGTGCGCCCTACCACAGCCTCTCCATTTTTATTCTTAGCGGCTCCCATTATAGCACTAACCTTGGCCCTCACCCTATGAATACCACTACCCATGCCCTACCCAGTCGCAGACCTCAACCTAGGTATCCTATTTATCCTAGCCCTATCCAGCCTAGCCGTGTATTCAATCTTGGGCTCCGGTTGAGCCTCCAATTCAAAATACGCTCTCATCGGGGCACTTCGAGCAGTGGCACAAACAATCTCCTATGAAGTAAGCCTGGGCTTAATTCTCTTATGTATGATTATCTTCACTGGCAATTTTACCCTCCACACCTTCAATACCACACAAGAGGCAATCTGACTACTAGCCCCAGGCTGACCCCTCGCAGCAATATGATATATCTCCACCCTAGCCGAAACAAACCGAGCCCCTTTCGACCTCACAGAAGGGGAATCAGAACTAGTCTCCGGCTTCAACGTAGAATACGCAGGAGGACCATTCGCCCTATTTTTTCTAGCTGAATACGCCAACATCCTCCTAATAAACACCCTCTCCACAATCCTATTCCTGGGGGCTTATCACAACCCAATATTACCTGAAATAACAACACTTAACCTCATAATCAAAGCCTCAATGTTATCAATACTATTTCTATGGGTACGAGCCTCGTACCCACGATTTCGATATGACCAACTAATACACCTAGTATGAAAAAACTTCCTCCCCATCACCCTAGCCCTTGTATTATGGCATGTCTCTCTACCAATTGCCTCTGCCGGCCTGCCACCACAAATCTAGCACAATGTAGGAATCGTGCCTGAAGGTTAAGGGCCACTTTGATAGAGTGGATAATAGGGGTTCAAGTCCCCTCGCTTCCTTAGAAAGAAGGGGTTCGAACCCATCCTCAAGAGATCAAAACTCTTGGTGCTTCCACTACACCACTTCCTAGTAAAGTCAGCTAATTAAAGCTTTTGGGCCCATACCCCAAACATGTTGGTTAAAATCCTTCCTTTACTAATGAACCCCTACGTACTTGCCATCCTGCTTTCAAGCCTAGGAATTGGAACCACCCTAACATTTGCAAGCTCCCACTGACTTTTGGCATGAATGGGCCTAGAGATTAGTACACTAGCCATCATCCCCCTTATAGCACAACAACACCACCCCCGAGCAGTCGAAGCCACAACTAAATACTTCCTCACCCAAGCAACAGCTGCAGCTATAATTTTATTTGCCAGCACCACCAATGCTTGAATAACAGGAGAATGAAATATCCAAGAGATATCCAACCCCACAGCCTTAACCCTAATCACCATGGCCCTAGCCCTAAAAATCGGACTCGCCCCCGTCCACTACTGACTTCCGGAAGTACTGCAAGGCCTCGACCTCACCACAGGCCTCATCCTCTCAACCTGACAAAAACTAGCCCCATTTGCCCTAATCTATCAAATTAGCCCAATAATAAACCCAACCCTAGTAATCATATTAAGCCTGGCCTCCACCATCATCGGCGGATGAGGCGGCCTAAACCAAACACAACTACGAAAAATCCTAGCATACTCATCAATCGCCCACCTAGGTTGAATAATGATTGTTATACAATATTCCCCGAATCTTGCCATTCTAAACCTAATCCTATATATTACTATGACTTCTGCGGCCTTCCTAACATTCAAAAATGTAGCCTCCACAAAACTAAGTACACTAACTCTCACTTGATCAAAAACCCCCATAATAACCACAATAGCAATAATAACACTACTTTCCCTAGGGGGCCTTCCCCCACTAACAGGGTTTATACCCAAATGACTTATCCTCCAAGAATTAACCAAACAGAACCTCCCCCTCACAGCATCTATTATGGCCCTAGCCGCCCTACTCAGTCTATTCTTCTACTTACGAATATGTTATGCAATAACCCTAACAATTGCCCCCAACACCAACACCAACACCTCAACATGACGACAAAAATCATCTCAAACCACCATAACCCTGTCAATTACCACCACACTGGCACTGATCCTACTACCCATCACACCAGCAATTATAGCCCTAACAACATAGGGGCTTAGGATAGCAATCTAGACCAAAAGCCTTCAAAGCTTTAAGCAGGAGTGAGAATCTCCTAGCCCCTGTTAAGACTTGCAGGATATTACCCCACATCTTCTGAATGCAACCCAGATACTTTAATTAAGCTAAAGCCTTACTAGATGAGAAGGCCTCGATCCTACAAAATCTTAGTTAACAGCTAAGTGCCCTATCCAGCGAGCATTCATCTACTTCCTCCCGCCATAGGGGGAGGAGGCGGGAGGAAGTCCCGGCAGGCGACGAGCCCGCGTCTTCAGGTTTGCAATCTGATGTGATCTTCACCACGGGACTTGATAAGAAGGGGACTTTAACCTCTGTGCATGGGGCTACAACCCACCGCTTAAATACTCAGCCATCTTACCTGTGGCAATCACCCGTTGATTCTTTTCTACTAACCACAAAGATATTGGCACCCTGTATTTAGTATTTGGTGCCTGAGCAGGCATGGTCGGCACAGCCCTCAGCCTTCTGATCCGTGCCGAACTGAGCCAACCCGGTGCCTTGCTTGGCGATGACCAGATCTACAATGTTATCGTTACAGCCCACGCCTTTGTCATGATTTTCTTTATAGTAATACCCATCATAATTGGCGGATTCGGAAACTGACTAGTGCCCCTAATAATTGGAGCCCCAGACATGGCATTCCCTCGCATAAACAATATGAGCTTCTGGCTCCTACCCCCATCCTTCCTACTCCTCTTGGCCTCCTCTGGGGTAGAGGCCGGGGCCGGCACAGGGTGAACTGTTTACCCCCCACTGGCGGGAAACCTAGCCCATGCGGGAGCCTCTGTAGACCTAACCATTTTCTCCCTCCACCTGGCCGGGGTGTCGTCCATTTTAGGGGCAATTAATTTTATTACCACAATTATTAACATGAAGCCCCCCGCAGTCTCCCAATATCAGACACCTCTATTTGTATGATCTGTATTAATTACGGCCGTACTTCTCCTACTGTCACTGCCAGTGCTAGCTGCAGGAATTACAATACTCCTAACAGACCGGAATTTAAACACCACCTTCTTTGACCCAGCCGGAGGAGGAGACCCCATCCTCTACCAACACCTATTTTGATTCTTTGGCCACCCAGAGGTATATATTCTGATTCTACCGGGGTTCGGCATGATTTCCCACATCGTAGCATACTACGCCGGCAAAAAAGAACCTTTTGGTTACATAGGAATAGTATGGGCTATGATGGCTATTGGACTACTAGGCTTTATCGTATGAGCTCATCACATGTTCACAGTTGGAATGGACGTAGACACACGGGCCTATTTTACCTCCGCCACAATAATCATTGCCATCCCCACAGGTGTCAAAGTCTTTAGCTGATTAGCCACCCTTCACGGCGGCTCAATTAAGTGAGATACCCCCCTACTTTGAGCCCTAGGCTTTATTTTCCTATTCACAGTGGGAGGCTTAACGGGAATTGTCTTAGCCAACTCGTCCCTAGATATTGTACTTCACGACACCTACTACGTTGTAGCACATTTTCATTATGTGTTATCAATGGGAGCTGTGTTCGCCATTATAGGGGCCTTCGTACACTGATTCCCGCTTTTTACAGGTTATACACTACACAGCACCTGATCCAAAATCCACTTTGCCGTAATACTCGTAGGCGTCAACTTAACATTCTTCCCCCAACACTTCCTAGGCCTCGCAGGAATGCCCCGCCGATACTCAGACTACCCGGACGCATACGCCCTGTGAAATACCGTCTCCTCAATCGGCTCACTAATCTCATTAGTTGCTGTAATTATATTCCTATTCATTTTATGAGAAGCATTCGCGGCTAAACGAGAAGTCATGTCAGTCGAACTAACAACCACAAATGTAGAATGACTTCACGGCTGCCCACCCCCATATCACACCTATGAGGAGCCTGCCTTTGTGCAAGTGCAATCAACCAACTAACCAACCACGAGAAAGGAAGGAATCGAACCCCCATTTGCTGGTTTCAAGCCAGCCGCATGACCGCTCTGCCACTTTCTTGTTCCCATGAGACACTAGTAAAATTGATATAACACTGCCTTGTCGAGGCAGAGTTGCAGGTTAAAGGCCTGCGTGCCTTAAGTCCTAGGACTAAATGGCACATCCATCACAATTAGGATTCCAAGACGCGGCCTCACCTGTAATAGAAGAACTTCTCCACTTCCATGATCACACACTAATGATTGTCTTCCTAATTAGCACTCTAGTACTTTACATTATTGTGGCCATGGTGTCAACTAAACTAACAAACAAATACGTACTGGACTCCCAAGAAATTGAAATTGTATGAACAGTACTCCCAGCAGTAATCCTAATCTTAATTGCCCTACCCTCCCTTCGAATTCTTTACCTAATAGACGAGATCAATGACCCCCACCTGACGATTAAAGCTATAGGACACCAATGATACTGAAGTTATGAGTATACGGACTATGAAGACCTGGGCTTCGACTCCTACATAATCCCCACACAAGACCTCGCCCCAGGACAATTCCGACTCCTAGAAACAGACCATCGAATAGTAGTACCAATAGAATCTCCAATTCGAGTTCTAGTCTCCGCAGAAGATGTACTCCACTCCTGAGCGGTACCAGCCCTGGGCATCAAAATAGACGCAGTGCCTGGACGCCTAAATCAAACAGCCTTTATTACCTCACGACCAGGAGTTTACTACGGCCAATGCTCTGAAATTTGCGGAGCTAACCACAGCTTCATGCCAATTGTAGTCGAAGCAGTCCCTCTAGAACACTTTGAAAACTGATCTTCATTAATACTAGAAGAATCCTCACTAAGAAGCTAAATAGGGAATAGCGTTAGCCTTTTAAGCTAAAGACTGGTGACCCCCAACCACCCTTAGTGACCATGCCCCAACTGAACCCCAACCCATGATTTATAATTTTAATTTTCTCATGACTTATTTTCCTAATTGTTTTACCACCTAAAGTGCTGGGCCACACCTTCACGAACGAACCCACCCACAAAAATGCAGAAAAGATTAAACCTGAACCCTGAACCTGACCATGATCCTAAGCTTTTTTGACCAATTCATGAGCCCCACACACCTAGGAATCCCCTTAATTGCCCTAGCACTCAGCCTTCCATGAGTACTTATCCCCACCCCCACTAACCGATGGCTAAACAACCGCCTCTTGACCCTCCAGGGTTGATTCATTAACCGATTTACACAACAACTCATACTACCCATTAACCTCGGCGGACACAAATGAGCTGTTCTGTTAACAGCCCTAATACTACTTTTAATTACACTTAATCTACTCGGCCTCCTCCCCTACACCTTTACCCCCACAACTCAACTCTCCCTCAACATGGGACTCGCCGTCCCCCTGTGATTAGCTACCGTAATCATTGGCATACGAAACCAACCCACCGCCGCCCTAGGCCACCTGTTACCAGAAGGAACCCCCGTTCCCCTCATCCCAGTCTTAATCATTATCGAAACAATCAGCCTATTTATTCGCCCCCTAGCATTAGGCGTTCGACTCACGGCAAACCTGACTGCAGGCCACCTACTAATTCAACTGATTGCCACTGCCGCATTTGTACTCCTCCCAATAATACCGACCGTAGCTATTTTAACATCAACAGTGCTGTTCCTACTAACCCTGCTAGAAGTGGCCGTAGCAATAATTCAAGCATACGTATTCGTTCTTCTACTAAGCCTCTACCTACAAGAAAACGTTTAATGGCCCGCCAAGCACACGCATATCACATGGTCGACCCCAGCCCCTGACCCCTAACCGGCGCAGTAGCTGCCCTCCTGATAACATCGGGACTTGCAGTCTGATTCCATTTTAACTCCACAGTACTTATAACAATAGGACTCACCCTCCTTCTCCTAACCATATACCAATGATGACGAGATATCATTCGAGAAGGCACATTTCAGGGACATCACACACCCCCTGTCCAAAAAGGGCTTCGATACGGAATAATTCTATTTATTACCTCAGAAGTTTTCTTTTTCCTAGGCTTTTTCTGAGCATTCTACCACGCAAGCCTAGCCCCAACACCAGAACTAGGCGGGTGCTGACCCCCAACTGGCATTATCACCTTAGACCCATTTGAAGTACCACTACTTAATACAGCAGTACTACTAGCCTCCGGCGTCACAGTCACTTGAGCCCACCACAGCATCATAGAACGCGAACGCAAACAAACCATCCAAGCATTAACCCTGACAATCCTATTAGGATTCTACTTCACAGCCCTCCAAGCAATAGAATACTACGAAGCCCCATTCACCATTGCTGACGGAGTATACGGCTCCACCTTCTTTGTCGCAACCGGATTCCACGGACTTCACGTCATCATCGGCTCCACCTTCCTAGCGATCTGTCTCCTCCGACAAATCCAGTACCACTTTACATCTGAACACCACTTTGGATTTGAAGCCGCCGCATGATACTGACACTTCGTAGATGTAGTTTGACTATTCCTGTACGTCTCTATTTATTGATGAGGATCATAACCTTTCTAGTATCAACATTCAGTACAAGTGACTTCCAATCATTTAGCCTTGGTTAAAATCCAAGGAAAGGTAATGAACCTAATTATAGCAGTCCTAGCAATTGCAGTCACCCTATCCTGCGTCCTAGCAGTCGTTGCATTCTGGTTACCACAAATAAACCCTGACTCCGAAAAACTTTCCCCCTACGAATGCGGCTTTGACCCCCTCGGGTCCGCCCGCCTTCCCTTTTCACTGCGATTTTTCTTAGTGGCAATCTTATTTCTTCTATTTGACTTAGAAATCGCACTATTGCTCCCCCTACCATGAGGAGATCAGCTAGCCTCTCCCACCACCGCCCTACTTTGAGCAACAACCATTTTAATCCTGTTAACCCTAGGCCTCGTTTATGAGTGAACCCAAGGGGGGCTTGAATGAGCCGAATAGATGACTAGTCCAAAGTAAGACCGCTGATTTCGGCTCAACTAATTATGGTGCAAGTCCATAGTCGTCTTATGACCCCTGTACACTTCAGCTTCAGCTCCGCCTTCATGTTAGGACTAATAGGATTAACCTTCCACCGAACCCACCTCCTCTCTGCCCTTCTCTGCCTAGAAGGAATGATACTATCTTTGTTTATTGCCCTCTCCCTCTGATCTCTTCAACTAGAATCTACCACCTACGCCACCGCCCCAATACTGCTACTAGCATTCTCAGCATGTGAGGCCGGAGCAGGCTTGGCCCTCCTTGTAGCTACTACACGTACACACGGCACAGACCACCTCCAAAATCTAAACCTCCTACAATGCTAAAAATTATAATCCCAACACTAATGCTATTCCCAACGACTTGACTTGTAACCCCAAAATGACTTTGAACCACAACAACAGCCCAGGCCCTAGTCATTGCCACCGCAAGCCTGACTTTACTTAACTGAAATTCAGAAACCGGTTGAACCTCCTCAAACCCCTACCTAGGCACAGACCCCCTATCCACCCCCCTACTCGTCTTGACATGCTGACTTCTCCCCTTAATAATCCTAGCAAGCCAAAACCACATCTCCCCAGAACCCATCAACCGCCAACGAACCTACATCACCCTACTAGTGTCCCTCCAACTATTTTTAATTATAGCCTTCGGAGCCACCGAAATTATCCTATTCTACATTATGTTCGAAGCCACACTAATCCCAACCCTAATTATTATTACACGATGAGGAAACCAAACTGAACGACTTAACGCAGGAACCTACTTTCTATTCTACACCCTGGCCGGATCGCTTCCTCTGCTAGTTGCCCTATTAATCCTGCAAAAAGAACTAGGCTCCCTTTCAATACTAATTATTCAATATATACAACCTGCCCCCTTATGTACCTGAGCCGACAAGATCTGGTGGGCAGCCTGCTTAATCGCCTTCCTAGTAAAAATACCCCTATACGGGGCCCACCTCTGACTCCCCAAAGCACACGTAGAAGCCCCAGTTGCAGGATCTATAGTTCTGGCTGCCGTACTACTAAAACTTGGCGGCTACGGCATAATACGAATAATCGTTATGCTAGAACCAGCATCCAAAAATCTCACGTACCCATTTATTATCCTAGCTTTATGGGGTATCATCATGACCGGGTCAATTTGTCTACGACAAACAGACCTAAAATCCCTAATCGCATATTCATCAGTAAGCCACATAGGGTTAGTAGTAGCAGGAATCCTCATCCAAACCCCATGAGGCTTCACCGGGGCCATTATTCTGATAATCGCACACGGCCTAGCATCATCCGCATTATTCTGTTTAGCAAACACTAACTATGAACGACTTCATAGCCGAACCCTACTTCTTGCACGAGGAATACAAGCCATTCTCCCCCTAATAGCCACATGATGGTTCATCGCTAACCTAGCCAACCTGGCCCTCCCTCCTCTCCCTAACCTAATAGGAGAACTAGTCATTATTACCTCAATATTCAACTGATCAAGCTGAACAATTATCCTCACAGGAGGAGGAACCCTTATTACCGCCAGCTACTCCCTCTACATGTACCTAATAACACAACGAGGCCCAGTATCCACCCTAATCATGGCAGTTGAACCATCCCACACACGAGAACACCTACTCATAGCACTACACCTCATCCCTATCATTTTACTAATACTAAAACCAGAACTCATATGAGGCTGATGTTTCTGTAAACATAGTTTAAACAAAATATTAGATTGTGGTTCTAAAGATGGGAGCTAAACCCTCCTTGTTCACCGAGAGAAGCCAGGGGCACTAAGAACTGCTAATTCTTCAGCACCATGGTTCAAATCCATGGGTCACTCGGCTTTTAAAGGATAATAGTTCATCCGTTGGTCTTAGGAACCAAAAACTCTTGGTGCAAATCCAAGCAGAAGCTATGCATTCACCAACACTCATCTTTAGCTCAACCCTCCTAATTATTTTTACCCTCCTAACATATCCCCTCATTGTATCCCTCAGCCCCAACCCTCTCAACAAAAAATGGGCAACTACCCATGTCAAAACCGCAGTTCAAACGGCCTTTTATGCCAGCCTACTCCCCCTTGCAGTATTCTTTGACCAAGGCATAGAAGTCATTACTACTAACTGACATTGAATAAATATTGCCACCTTTGACATTAACATCAGCTTCAAATTTGACCAATACTCAATTATCTTTACACCCGTAGCCCTCTACGTAACCTGATCAATCCTAGAATTTGCCTCATGATACATACACTCAGACCCCAACATAAACCGATTCTTTAAATACCTACTCCTATTCCTGATCGCCATAATTACCCTAGTCACAGCCAACAACATATTCCAACTATTCATCGGTTGAGAGGGAGTAGGCATTATATCCTTCCTGCTAATCGGATGATGATACGGACGTACGGACGCAAACACCGCCGCCTTACAAGCAGTTATTTACAACCGGGTGGGAGACATTGGACTAATTTTAAGCATAGCATGATTTGCAATAAACATAAACACTTGGGAAATACAACAAATATTCGCCTCCTCCCAAGATAACCAGGCAACCCTACCACTCATAGGTTTAATTCTAGCTGCCACAGGAAAATCAGCCCAATTCGGCCTTCACCCCTGACTCCCCTCAGCAATAGAAGGTCCAACACCGGTCTCTGCCCTACTACACTCTAGCACCATGGTCGTAGCCGGCATCTTCCTACTCATCCGACTCCACCCCCTAATAGAACATAACCAGATCGCCCTAACAACTTGCCTCTGTCTTGGGGCCACAACTACCCTATTCACCGCCGCCTGTGCCCTAACGCAAAATGATATCAAAAAAATCGTAGCATTTTCCACATCCAGCCAACTAGGCCTAATGATAGTTACCATCGGCCTAAACCAACCCCAATTAGCCTTCCTACACATCTGCACCCACGCATTCTTTAAAGCAATATTGTTCCTATGCTCCGGATCTATTATCCATAGCCTCAACGATGAACAAGACATTCGAAAAATGGGGGGCCTCCACACCATGCTTCCGCTCACTTCCACCTGCCTCACCATCGGCAGTCTAGCCCTAACCGGGATACCATTCCTCTCCGGATTCTTCTCAAAAGACGCCATCATTGAAGCCCTAAACACATCACACCTGAACGCCTGAGCCCTAACCCTAACTCTCATTGCCACCTCCTTCACAGCCGTATACAGCTTCCGAGTTATCTTCTTCGCCTCTATGGGCTCCCCCCGATTCCTCCCCTTATCACCCCTCAATGAAAACAACCCAACAGTAATTAACCCAATCAAACGGCTTGCCTGAGGAAGTATCCTAGCCGGACTATTCATTACCTCCAACTTTTTACCAACAAAAACGCCAATTATGACTATACCCACAACCCTTAAATTATCCGCACTACTCGTGACAGCCCTAGGGTTACTCGTAGCCCTAGAACTAACAAACCTAACAAACAAACAACTAAAAATTACCCCCACAATCCCACTACACAACTTCTCCAACATACTAGGATACTTCCCATCGATTATTCATCGCCTAGCCCCAAAAATCAAACTGAGTCTAGGACAAACCATAGCAACTCACCTAATTGACCAAACATGACTAGAAAAAGTAGGACCGAAAGGAATCACGACTAGCCAAATCCCACTAATTAAAGCCACAAGCAGTATTCAACAGGGCTTAAGCAAAACATACCTTACAATCTTCTTCCTTACCACCACACTATCAATCCTCCTCATCACATTAATCTAAACAGCACGAAGAGCCCCCCGACTGAGCCCACGAGTAAGCTCCAACACCACAAACAAAGTCAACAACAGCACCCACCCCGACACCACTAACATCACTCCCCCTAAAGAGTACATAAGCGCCACCCCACTAAAATCCCCCCGAAGCAAGGACAGATCCTTAAATTCATCAACAACTACCCAAGAACACGAATACCAATCACCTCCCACCAGACCACCCGCAACCAAAACCCCCGCAATATAAACCACTACATAAAACAACACCGACCAGTCCCCCCATGTCTCAGGATAAGGCTCTGCGGCTAATGCCGCAGAATAAGCAAACACTACCAGCATCCCACCGAGATAAATCAAAAACAAAACTAAAGAAAGAAAAGATCCACCATGCCCAACCAAGATGCCACACCCCACCGCAGCAGCCACAACCAATCCCAAGGCCGCAAAATAAGGAGCAGGGTTCGAAGCTACCCCCACTAAACCTAAAACTAACCCAATTAAAACTAAAAAAGTAAAATAAAACATAATTTTTACTCGGACTCTAACCAAGACCAATGACTTGAAAAACCACCGTTGTTAATTCAACTATAAAAACCAATGGCAAACATCCGAAAAACACACCCACTACTTAAAATCATTAATGGAGCATTTATCGACCTCCCCACACCCTCCAACATCTCCGTGTGATGAAATTTTGGCTCACTCCTAGGCCTCTGCCTTATCACACAAATCCTAACAGGATTATTTCTTGCAATACACTATACAGCTGACATTTCAACAGCCTTCTCCTCTGTCGCCCACATCTGCCGAGATGTAAATTACGGATGACTAATCCGAAATATTCATGCAAACGGGGCCTCTTTCTTCTTCATCTGCTTGTACCTTCACGTGGCACGAGGTATATACTATGGCTCATACCTCCAAAAAGAAACCTGAAACATCGGAGTAGTCCTCTTGCTTCTCACCATAATAACCGCCTTCGTAGGATATGTACTGCCCTGAGGACAAATATCATTCTGGGGAGCAACCGTAATCACTAACCTCCTCTCCGCCTTCCCCTACATCGGCGACACACTAGTTCAATGAATCTGAGGCGGCTTTTCAGTAGACAATGCCACCCTTACCCGATTTTTCGCCTTCCACTTTCTTCTACCATTCGTAATCGCCGGAGCTAGCATAATTCACCTCCTATTTCTACACCAGACTGGATCAAACAACCCAACAGGACTAAACTCAGACGCAGACGAGGTGACATTCCACCCATACTTCTCATACAAGGACTTATTCGGGTTTATCTTAATGCTAGTCGGACTCACCTCCGTGGCACTGTTCTCCCCCAACCTCCTGGGCGACCCAGACAACTTTACACCCGCCAACCCCCTTGTCACACCCCCGCACATCAAACCCGAATGATACTTTCTCTTTGCCTACGCCATTCTCCGATCCATTCCAAACAAGCTAGGCGGAGTACTAGCCCTTCTATTCTCCATCCTAGTCCTAATATTAGTACCAATACTCCACACCTCTAAACAACGAGGAAACACGTTCCGACCCCTTTCTCAAATCCTATTCTGGGCCCTAGTGGCCGACATACTAGTACTCACATGAATTGGAGGCCAACCAGTCGAACACCCATTCGTCTTAATCGGACAAGTAGCTTCCACAGTCTATTTCGCCCTATTTTTAGTCGCCCTCCCTCTGACCGGCTGACTAGAAAATAAAGCCTTAAACTGAAACTGCCCTAGTAGCTTAGACATCAAAGCACCGGTCTTGTAAACCGAAGATCGAAGGTTAAAATCCTTCCTAGCGCCACCTCAGAGAAAAGAGAATTCAACTCTCACCCTTAACTCCCAAAGCTAAGATTCTACATTAAACTATTCTCTGACCATACTATGTTTAATCCCCATTAATTTCTAGTCACCATATCATAATGTTTATAAATACATTAAACTGTCTATATAAGACATACTATGTTTAATCCCCATTAATTTCTAGTCACCATATCATAATGTTTATAAATACATTAAACTGTCTATATAAGACATACTATGTTTAATCCCCATTAATTTCTAGTCACCATATCATAATGTTTATAAATACATTAAACTGTCTATATAAGACATACTATGTTTAATCCCCATTAATTTCTAGTCACCATATCATAATGTTTCATAAACCATTAAATGGTTTTCACCAATTATCTCTATGTGCACTCACATACAATCTTCCAGCACACCTGAATATGTAGTAAGAGCCGAACATAAAGATCTGTCTGGAACATAAGGTTAATGAGATGAGGGACAATAACTGTAAAAATTTCACAACTGAACTATTACTGGCATCTGGTTCCTATTTCAGGTCCATTAATAGCTACCTCCCCATAACTGAACTATGTCTGGCATCTGATTAATGTTAGAAGTACATAAAACTCATATCCCCACATGCCGAGAATCTTGCCAACATTTGGTATTTTTTATTTGGGTTTACCATTCACTGACATGTAGAACTCCTTCAGAGAAGAACAATAAGGTGGAACATTCATAGCTTGCCCGAGAGATGGATAATGAATGGTATAATGACATATCCTTGACACCACACATGACCTACACCGCGTACATAAGAGGTGTTTCACAGAACCTGGTTTTGCCCTTACCCCACATGACAATCAAAATAAACGTTTATTATCGACAAACCCCCTACCCCCTTATGTCGGACAGGCCTTATATTTCATGTCAAACCCCAAAAGCAGGACTGACTTGTCATCGACATACTCTGATCACCCACATGTGCCTAGTTGTGCAGATATTTATCCGCTGCATTTGTGTATATACATTGTTACACAATCACACAAAATAATATATA